AACTTGCACAAACCTCCTTTATATAATATACGGGACGATGTTCCTATGTATTCTTCAGGCCCTTTCTTCAATTAGTTGTTAATGTGAATGAACCATAACTATGTAGTCCTATTCCTAATAGATTGACCCCAAAATAGCATATCCAAATTATAAGAAATCCTATAGAAGCCACAATTGCCGAATCCACACCCTGAAAGCTCTGATTTGTTCTACTATGTAAATAAATCGCGAATATGGTCCAAGTAATAAATGCCCAAGTTTCCTTGGGGTCCCAATTCCAATAAGACCCCCATGCCTCATTAGCCCATACTGCTCCCGAAAGAATACCTATGGTTAAAAAAGTAAACCCTAGACTAATGACACGATAACTACACTGATCTAATTGTTGAGTTAATTGATATCTGTGATAATTTATAAATGAAAGAAAAGAAGTGTTTTGTAAAACACTTCTTTTTTCATTCACAAAGGAAAATGACCCAATTAATAAATGATTGCTTTTGCGAGGAATATCTAGGTTTTTTCGAAATGTAATGACTAAAAGAGCTACGGATAATAACGATCCACATAAAAGAGCTGCATAACTCAATAACATCATACTTACGTGCATCATTAACCACTGGGATTGTAGAGCAGGTACTAATATTGCAGATTGATGCATTTCGGTTGAAAGACCCGAAGTGGCAAAGCCTTGGGTAAAAATAGCACTTGGCGCGGTTATTGCGCTTAAATAACTTTTCTGGTTCCGTCTTTTAGGAAACATATGAATAATGGAGAAACTCCACGAAAGAAACATTAAAGATTCATATAAATCGCTTAACGGCAAATGTCTCGAATAAATCCAACGAGTAACTAATAATCCTGTTATACAGAAAAAGGTAGCCATCATGGCTTTTTCTGACAAATCAAATAGTACTACGGTTTGATGGACTAATAAGTTCATCAAATGAATCGTAATAACAATTGAAATGATAGAAAAAGAGATGTGAGTTAATATATGTTCTAAAGTGGCAAATATCATAATTTTTTTTTATGGGGGTATCCCCAATTACGGAATGGAAATCCGGAATTGAATTCATTATAGGATCTATTGTGCCTTTTTTAGAGGATGCCGCCACTCGGACTCGAACCGAGATGCTCTAGCACTGCTTCCTAAGAGCAGCGTGTCTACCAATTTCACCATGGCGGCTTCATCGAAATAATCATAGTCCATATGATGTTCAATCGTCGAGATTGAGGGATTTAATGCAATCTATTTTAGGAAATGTTAGAATCGATGAATAAAGACCCGTTCAAATAAATATTTAAACGCTCAATAATCCTTAGTATCGTGGCAGGAGGTCATTTTAAACAGCGGGCTTTTCCGTATTATAAGTTCTTCTGGAATAGTTGGAACTAGACGATTATGCCCTGAGTCCGGGTATAGAACTAATAATTTTTTTTTCTCCTTTTTTGACGATTCATTTCTCATTTCTCATTTATCTGATTTGATAGATCCGAAACGAAAAAGATTCATTTTTCAATGAACAAAATAAAACAATATTTTTTATATATCACAACTTCATCACTACATCCAAAGGATTTCTATAAAAATTTTGATAGTTTGGTATCAAAGATGTATTAATGATTGGGATCTTCATTGTATACATAACATAATTTGTGTGAGGATTTACCAAACCCATTAGGTATTGGACCGGGCATATCGTATAACAAAAGGGTTTCAATCTTTATTGGAATTCTACTGTATGTACTTTATGTACTTTAACTTAGAAAACTTAGAAAATAACTTAGAAAACTTAGAAAATGAAAATGAAACTGATAAGATCTCTTTATATATAGATTTGAAATCTAATATTAATAGATAAAATAATTTAGATATTAGATCTAGATATATCGATTGATCGATCCTCCAGCTCAAACATGGGATAGGATCCATTGGGTGGGGTTGGATTACGTAAGATTGACTCATTCTTTAGTACATAAATATCGATCTAAATGGGATCCTGGCAGTTTTATTATTTTTTTTTTTTTTTCTGTTCGAAATAAGGGGGAGTCCTTGTAGATATGTAGTGATTCAGAGAGCTACAAATCAAAGTTTTAAAATGTATATTTTAATCAATTAGTTTCAATAATCCATTGACTTTGACTATGAATCTTATCCCCGCCTTACTTTGGAACAAAAAGGGGGCTCTAACCTCGTTCATACTTGTTTCAGATTTTCCAAAAATCTTAATGATGTATAACTATTGGAGATACATAATCCAATAAGCCAATCCCTTCCTAAGAAAAAAGTAAGAGTTTTGTTATTGTGAAAAATGAATCGATGGGGAAAGTTACAATCCCCATCTCGCGAATTATAAAAACCAATCAATGAAAGGTGAAACCTTGTATTTTGTGTCTAACTACTTCTTTCTTTTTTTTTTTTTCAAACAAAAAAAGAAATCATTTTTAGAACCTAGTATACAGAATAATTTGTATTCTACATACCACAACAGCCAGTTCTATCTCATATTGATGAGTTCAAAACATTAGTTAATGTGAATTCTTCATCTTATAAATTGAATCATCCAATTCATCGAGTCATGCTGATTCAGATTCAGATCATTCCAAGGCTTTATTACTTGTTTGTCGCACAAAAAAACTTTTTGAATGCCCGGTAGAAATAGATTTAGCTAAAGATAAAGCTTTTGCCGCGGCCTGATATCCCCTTCCTTTCCAAATATTTCTACGAATATGCTTTTTTGACAGAGAAGTACGTTTCTTTGGAACCGCCATTTCAAAATAAAAGGGTCACTCATTTTTATAGTTGGACGTGAAAGACATTTATTGTTCAATTCAAAATAGATTGTTCTTTCCATTAACTATTCATTATCTATCTTTATTCCATAGCCGATACTTATGCTTACTTCATAACATAGAAAAGTATGGATACAGATAGATGAGCATCGCATATGGTATCATTAAGGATAAAAAAAGAAATGAAATAGAAGAAAAAAGAAAAAACGATATGATTTTCAAGGGAATTTTTTTTTTCACATTTCCATTACATCCAATGTTCGAAGAAAAAATAATTTGTACTGATTGGGGGCTTCATATCTTTATTCAATCTATGTCTACGGGTGGGATCTACTACCGTTGAATCGGATGCCATTGATAAGAATTAAAAAGGTTCCAATTCATATCTCAGTCTATTTAGATAATATATATATTATAAATGTTATATTTAATAAATCGAAAAGCTTAAGAACCCTTTCCTAATTTAGGAAACCAATAATGAATGTAACCTTTTTCTATTAATTGATCAAGCTCGGAGATAGAGTCCACATAATTTAAATTGAAATTAAATCAAAGTAGTTAATCCCTTAAACAATACATTACTTGATAAAATAAAGGGAATTTGAGTAATTTCTCATTTTAGTTCTATGCGAAGTGACAAGTATTCTAGGATTTTTCATAAACACATAAACATAAGTTTGTTTTATTGGACTAGAAGCCAATCAATTCCAGAATTAGTTAATGACTCCGAAGAAACTAAATAAAAACTAGGTTTATTGGATCGAGTTATTGGCAGATCCTACGATGCATATCAGAATAAAGTACTTGAATTTTTGGTATCATTCTTTTTCCTTACTATAATTGATATAAATATGGATAGAAATCACCGTATCGTATGTATACCGTATCGTATGTATATAGTAGAATAATTGAAAATTTCATATTTTTTATCTTAATAAATATCTTCGTTAATAACTAGGTAGTAGCTTTTAACTAGTAACTTGGTTATTTGAAGAATTGTAACTTCTTCATTTGAATTTTTTGTTTTTTTTTTTTTTCAATAGTTTGGAAAGAATCAGAATAATTAAGAATGAAAAATCATATTTGAGTTCTTTTATATCTTGTATATCTTGATTTTTTTTTTTATTTATTTGATTATTGCTCCTTCCGGAAGAAATAAGGGCTGGTGAATGGGAAACAATTAATAAGAATAAAAAAAGAAAGTTTGATTTTCTTATGGAACATACATATCAATATGCATGGATCATACCTTTCGCTCTACTTCCAGTTACTATGTCAATAGGGTTGGGACTTCTGCTTGTTCCGACCGCAACAAAAAATTTGCGTCGTATGTGGACTTTTCCTAGTGTTTCATTGCTAAGTATAGTTATGGCTTTTTCGTCCGATCTGTCTATTCAACAGATAAATGGCAGTTCTATCTATCAACATCTATGGTCTTGGACCATCAATACTGATTTTTCCTTAGAGTTCGGCTACTTGATCGATCCACTTACTTCTATTATGTCAATACTAATCACTACGGTTGGAATCATGGTTCTTATTTATAGTGACAATTATATGTCTCATGATCAAGGATATTTGAGATTTTTTGCTTATATGAGTTTTTCCAATACTTCCATGTTGGGATTAGTTACTAGTTCCAATTTGATACAAATTCATATTTTTTGGGAACTAGTGGGAATGTGTTCGTATTTATTAATAGGTTTTTGGTTCACACGACCGGCTGCCGCAAATGCTTGTCAAAAAGCGTTTGTAACTAATCGTGTAGGGGATTTTGGGTTATTATTAGGAATCTTAGGTTTTTATTGGATAACAGGGAGTTTCGAATTTCGAGATTTGTTCGAAATCTTCAATAACCTGATCCGTAATAATGGGGTCAACTCTTTATTTGCTACTCTGTGTGCCTCCCTATTATTCGTCGGTGCAGTTGCTAAATCCGCACAATTTCCCCTTCATGTATGGTTACCTGATGCCATGGAGGGGCCTACTCCTATTTCGGCTCTTATCCATGCTGCTACCATGGTAGCAGCAGGCATTTTTCTTGTCGCTCGATTTCTTCCGCTTTTCACAGTCATACCTTACATAATGAATCTCATTTCTTTGATAGGTGTAATAACGGTACTATTAGGAGCTACTTTAGCTCTTGCTCAAAGAGATATTAAGAGAAGTTTAGCCTACTCTACAATGTCTCAATTGGGTTATATTAT